ATATATAAAGCAACGGAGCCATCATAGTATTTTTGAATTCCTCCGAAAGGAAGGGTGGTAAGTTGATCATTTACCGATCGGGGTCTGATCGATCCTATTTTTTCTTTATTTGATGGAAGGTAAGGGTCAATTTTATTGTAAAGCCGTATGCAATGCATAATGCCCGTACGGTTGTTCGATTCTATCTTTTTTTCTTGTTTTTCTTTTATCTTTCTTTTATCTTCCCCTCATCATGAAAAATAGATAAACCTTTTATTATCTTATATCATCAGGGTAATGATCCATCAACCTGCTGGTTCTTTTTCTGAAGTAGCAACGGGAGAATTCATCCTGGAAGTGGGAGAACTGCTGAAACTACGTGAAACCCTGACAAGGGTTTATGTACAAAGAACAGGCAAACCCTTATGGGTTGTATCCGAAGACATGGAAAGAGATATTTTTATGTCAGCAACAGAGGCCCAAGCTTATGGAATTGTTGATCTTGTAGCGGTTGAATGACAATAGCCTGGATTTCACGTCAATTCTGAAATTAACCTTTAATATTCTATGACTTTTTTTTTTTATTATTCTATTGAATAAAAGTAATTCATAATCATCCGGTGAATAAAAGTAATTCATAATCATCCGGTTAGGATCGATCTAAACCAGCCCATTATGTATATGATTCAACATGCCAACGATTAAACAACTTATTAGAAATACAAGACAGCCAATTAGAAATGTCACAAAATCCCCCGCACTTCGGGGATGCCCTCAGCGTCGAGGAACATGTACTAGGGTGTATGTGCGACTCGTTCAGATCATGAACTAGAACAAAGGAAAAAGAACAATGTTCGAATATCAATGATCAAATAGGATATAACGGAAAAACAAACTACATTTCCTATCTAAAAATCGATGATATCCCTTTTATTGTGTATGAAATTTATGGTTTCTGTTGGTGTAAATCCACTCACCTCAATTCAAGATGAGAAGCAATTCTCCATTGGTAGCAAATGGTTATCCATTAAGCGGAGGAAATCTTAGTTAACATAGACCCCTCTTGCAAGAACGGACTAACAGGGTCAGCTACCCAGCCAACCTTCATAATTAAATACCGTTACTGTATAGGTAGAGCTCGTTGTGAAAGACCTATTACTGGATAATTCATGGGTAGAGCCGAAGAATGTGAACTATACAAGTTAGCAATAACATTGATTAAATGAAGTAAAGGCTCCGGTGTATAGAGAAGACCTCACCGTTTAAGAAGTAACCATAGAAACGATGGAATCCACTATTTCTTTATCATTACTTTTCTTTTTTAATACCTAGTATAGTAAAATTTCGTATTTCGAGGTGAAATGCCTAGAAAAAAGAAAAAATTGTGGTTGGGAAGGTTATAGTAGCCAAAGCCATTGGAATTATTAGTTTATACATTGGAAAAATAAGTGTTGTTATTAATATACTAGGAAAGGGGCAAAAGAATAACTGAAAGAAAGGAAATCTATTAGTTATTCGTTAAAGTTTCATTTATTCAATGACCAGAATTAGACGGGGATATATCGCTCGGAGACGTAGAACAAAAATTCGTTTATTTGCATCAAGCTTTCGGGGGGCTCATTCAAGACTTACTCGAACTATTACTCAACAAAAAATAAGAGCTTTGGTTTCGGCTCATCGGGATAGGGATAGGCAAAAAATAAATTTTCGTCATTTGTGGATCACTCGAATAAATGCAGCAATTCGCGAAAGGGGGGTATGCTATAGTTATAGTAGATTAATAAATGATCTGTACAAGAGACAGTTGCTTCTTAATCGTAAAATACTTGCACAAATAGCTATATCAAATAGGAATTGTCTTTATATGATTTCCAATGAGATCATAAAAGAAGTAAGTTGGAAGGAATCCACCGGTTAAACGGAGTTGCCCGGAGAATGAACTCCGGGAAGGTCGAATAAAAATGAATAGAATATGATCAAATATGAGAAAGTAGTCAAAATAAATATGAATCAACACGTTCAAAAAATTTTTTTTTTCTTACGACACGAGAATTCAATCCGGATTATTGGATTTTTCCAATAAAATATCAATCCGCGTTTGAGTTCGGATGGAGGTTTGAATTCAAGTGAATAAAGAGTAAACCTATCTTTTTCTGGCTCTAAAACTAGGAGTTCTAGTGGTCGACTCGGTTCTTTCAAATTGTTTCTCATTATTAAGAAAAGGTAACAAAGATAAAATACGAGCTTGTTTTATAGCAATAGTAATTAATCGTTGTTGTTTCAAGGTCAATCTATTTACTCGTCTAGATAATATTTTTCCCTGTTCACTAATAAATCGACTAATTAAACTCATGTTTTTATAATCAATTCGATCCCCCGATTGGATCGGGGGCAAACGCTTACGAAAAGATCGCTTGGATTTAAGAAAAGTTCGCTTGGATTTATCCATGGTTTGGTTAGTTTATTTCTTATCCCTAAAATCCTATTTCAGCCGGATCTCTAATTAGAATAAATAAATAGG